TAGTAAGTCTTGCTTGGGCTGCTTTAATGGTAGTCTTTACATTTTCCCTTTCACTCGTAGTATGGGGAAGAAGTGGACTCTAGAGGTACTACTAATTGATTGAGGAATCAAACCGTATCAATTGTTTTATAGATCGTTCTGCAACGCGTTTTGAAGTATATACGCACTTTATATGAGAAAAAATATAGACATAGTGGTTGTCTAACGAGATACTATGCATAATAAAATTTTGCCTTAGGCGAGTCACATTTTGCGCACTTACCGCTTGTTTTATTATTTTCGAAATTTAATTTCTACTTTATCGACTCATTTCATATCAGGGTTCAAGCATTAAAAATCTGTGAGGTTTATTTTTTATTCCCTTTCGAAATCTAAAGAAGTGCTCATAGAACTCCTGTCAATGAATCAATCCATTTTTTCTTCGGAATGCTAGAAAAAAGATTCTTACTTTATTTTATTAATATATGCCCAGAATAATCCTTTTTCTTTCGTTGATTTGATTCTTTCGATAGATCACGAGACTCAGATTGCAAATAATAAGAAATCTAAATCTAAAAATTAGAACTATAAAGTAAGACAAGATAATTATTTCAGATTGATTCGGAACAAATAGGTGTATCAAAAAAATAGAAAGGGTCCTATGTAAATTCCATATATTATCTTGATATCTACATATATCAAGATAATATTGTAGATTGATCAACACTAAGCCTCTGTCTTTATTAGAAAGTACAACTTTATACACTACAATAACACTACTATTATAGTATGGTAAGAAAGAAAGAAAAATATGAATCTTTCTTTCTTATCATACTATACTATCGGATCTCATAGAATACTGTCGATTATAGTCTGCTCATTTCATTTAAGACGCGAAATTGGAATCATTTTCCTTTTTCTTCAACCATTGATAAGAACTCAGAGGTCAAGTTTCATTCAAATTAATTAATTCTTTTTATTTTGACTTTCTGTTTTTACGTAAATGATAAGCAGAAAAGCAGTAGGAACTAGAATGAACAGTGCAGTAGCAATAAATGCAAGAATATTTACTTCCATAATCTCATCGTTTTTTTTACTTCACAATAACTCGGGATTTAATCCCATAGAGATGATAAATCTTTCGCCTATAAATTCAATGAATGAATTACCTCTCAATGATCTTGAATCGGATCAAGATCATGAATAACAATATCTGAGCTATCAAATCAATTTGTCGTCGCGAATTGAATAGTATAACATAGGAAGATCTTTTATCCATACCGAATCCAAAATAGGATTCCCGGCCCAATCAAAAATTACTTTATTTTTCATTCTTTTCTTTCTTTTCTATAACCTACCTTAAGTCTTCCTTGTACAATCGTCGAATGAAGTATTATCTTATCTGACCACCCGTCCCTTTCCATTAGTCACAAACGCCCAACAAACAATAGAAGCAAAGTGGAAAAATAAAGGAGTTACGTTCTAAACTCCGGTTTTTTAATGATCTAATTTTCTTGGAAGACAAAGAAGTGTGATAAAGATGAGTCCGAGGATAAAAGAAGGAATATTCTATCAAATGAAATTTCAATATTTTTTTTTAGTTTAGGGTTTGTTCTTTCGTTGGTGGGCCTCCTAAAAAAAATAGAAAATATAGGAAGGAAAGGTTGATTCATTCCGTTGCTAATGCTAAGAGGAGTAGGATCTTTAATGGATCTTTATCCTTCTTTTTTGTACCCTCCCCCTAGGTTATTAGTACTGGGACACATATATCAAAAGTTCAGTGTGTCATTTGAATGAAATAGATTTTTTCAACTTCGCATTAGTAATTGAGGTTACACAAACAAAACCGGGTCCAGAAGGAGAGATTTTTTAAGCTGGAAAGGGATTTTATCGGGGGAATTATGTTAAATTCATTTTGTATTGTACAACAAAGAAATTCCATTTTCGTATGTGCCCCTGAGAAACATATATTCTTATATTCCATCGAAAAAGCAGACTGAGTATCTCTTGGAATACTGACTAGAGTGCTCCCCTCACTTGTACTAATCTACATATGTCTTTCTACTACCAATCGGTACTAGTTGAAGTAATGAAAATTTCCCTATTTGTTTAATGAGAAACGCGAAACGAAAAAGGAACGAAAAAAGAACCCCCTTGGGAATGAAATTATGCTTCCTGCTCCCCCGTTGACAGAAAAAGGAGAGAAGATTTATGTACTTATTGGATCCGTCGGGACTGACGGGGCTCGAACCCGCAGCTTCCGCCTTGACAGGGCGGTGCTCTGACCAATTGAACTACAATCCCATGGAAATAAGGGATCTAGCAGAAAATTTTATTCTTTTTTATTCCTCCGTATCGGGTATTTCTGAAGGACAAGGGGGTTATACCATCTCGTGGTATATTGGCGAATTGTTGGGCCGAGCTGGATTTGAACCAGCGTAGACATATTGCCAACGAATTTACAGTCCGTCCCCATTAACCGCTCGGGCATCGACCCAGGAAGAATCCATTTAAGGTTTAT